TTAATCCACAAGAAGCTCAACAAACTCTTGAAATAGCGGAAACTAATTTGAGAAAAGCCCAAGGAAAAAGACAAACAATTGAAGCAAATCTAGCTCTCCGACGAGCTAGGACGCGAGTCGAAGCTATCAATGCTTTAATTTCATAATATAACTAGTTGGCATGTTCGAATAATAAAAAAGAGTCTATTTCGAACCTATTTTGATTTGATTCTGTCGAGTGAAAAGAATCAACTACAATCACTGAAAATCACAATTTGATGCAACGAAACAAAATTCAAAACAAAATGAAGTTACAAAATCAATAAAATAAAAAGGGTAAAAGATGCTGGGACAAAAACTTATTAGATACTGGAGTCAATGGTATCTAATAAGTTCTACCTACTATTGGATTTGAACCAATGACTCTCGCCGTATGAAAGCAACACTCTAACCGCTGAGTTAAGTAGGTCATTTCTCAGACTAATGAGAACCAAGGGGACCACTCCGTGGATGGATTATAAATCCCATATTACTTATAAGCAATACTAATCTTAAGCTTAAGCAATACCCACTTAAACGGATCAAAGATTTGTGGTGTTGGATTGTTTAATATACCCCTTGACAAGAAATTCTCTACACGATAAAATATGTATCATAAGCAAAGCAATAAGGGCTATAGCTCAGTTGGTAGAGCACCTCGTTTACACGTGCGCCAATGTTTTTCAGGGGAATTTATCATACAATCAAATCAAAAAATTGTGATTAAAATTGATGTCTTACCCTATAACTTTAACTTTGAGGGAACAATAGCCTGACTTGGCTTACAAGGGTTCGGTCTGATTGTAGTGCTGTTTAGGCACCAACTAGACCCTATCATGAATTGGAGATCTTGATAAGGTGAATATCCAGTCTATTCAACGCTAGGCATACTTAGTCTAAGGACTTCAAAAAAGCTCTTTTCATCTTATGAACTTTAAGGTGTAGGAGGTTTCATATTGTAGTTTGTAAGCAGCAGAAGGATTGAGACTTCATTTAACTTAGGTTGATCTAGGCCATAGGCAGACCTACGTCAAGATAATCATACCCTTGAAAAACTTTGGTAGGTGTTCTTGCATCAGAATCGCAAATAATGAATAAACAAAGCACGGGGAGCCATCTCCTTATCCTATTTTTGTATCAAAAAAAAATATGGCAGACTAGCTGATATTTTGATCAGTTAATGAAAGAGCCCAATGCAAAAAAAATGCCTGTTGGGTCTTTGAAACAGTTCAATCATTTTGATAATAAAAGTTGTATCTGTTTTACCGAGAAGGTCTACGGTTCGAGTCCGTATAGCCCTATAACTACAACTCCAATATGAGATCAAAATAATATAAAATTAGAAAACAAATGATTAATGAAAAAAAAAAGACAACAAAAAAGAGAATTGGGAATTCGTTGATTCTCACATCCCAGTTATTTGGTTTGGAAGATACTTATTTCATACGAGCCGAAACAATAGGATGAACAAAAGGAGTTCTGCATCAGAAAGTTTTACTTCGTTTTGTACGACGCACATTACTTAGAAGGTTTTAGCAAGTTATGTTAGGAATAACTAAATAAAATATGAAAGAAAGTTCAAAGAAATGGAAGGGTATGGAATTCTCTTTTTTTGGATCTGAACTGAATCTTGTTTATTAACTATTAAATTCAACCCATCTATAAATAAAAATATAAATAAAAAATAGATAAAATAGATGGGGTATATCTCGTCAAGATGAATCAAAATATGGATTATTATTTAAACTATAACTATACTATAAATGAATGTGGATGTCGATTCATATCAATTACTTTAAAGAAACTCGACCAATTTAATCATGTGCCAGGAACCAGATTTGAACTGGTGACACGAGGATTTTCAGTCCTCTGCTCTACCAGCTGAGCTATCCCGACCAGCCCAATGTAGCATCCTTAATTTTTTAATTTTATTAGAGGATGGGGTCTTTGTCAATTAACAGTACGTAAGAAGATTACAAAGTTTTATCTGGGTTCTATTCGGGGTTGTTTAAATGGGGTTTTTTCTCAAAGATGTTCATTTTGATATATTATCATGTATATAACATGTAATAAGAGAAAGGCATTTCTGCCCAGATCTATTTATAAACTAAAAAAACTAAAAACTAAACGAATCAAATAGAATATAGACAAATAGAATATAGAATAGAGTGGGTGCATCAGGAATTTTCAACCCGTAACAAAATAAAAGGGGGTATAGGTAAAAAGGTCGGGGAAGAAAAATAGGCTTTTTGGGGATAGAGGGACTTGAACCCTCACGATTTTTAAAGTCGACGGATTTTCCTCTTACTATAAATTTCATTGTTGTCGGCATTGACATGCAGAACAGGACTCTCTCTTTATTCTCGTCCGATTAATCCGTTCGTGAAAAGATCTACAGGCTGTGGGTGAATTATTTGATACAGTCTGTATATAACCCTCTTCTTCATCTCTTCATCCTTTTGGAATTTTTTGGTAGAAAGGT